ATCCGTTTTCTTCTCTTTATTCCAAGGCAAGAAGTCAACAACCCCTTAATCAAAATCAACGAACTATTCATACGCTGTTGAAGAGAAATACGGGATTCCAATTGTTGATAATTCTGTCATCATCCAATTGTTTTCGAATGGATCCATTCAGCGATAGAAAATATCCCAATTTTCCAAAAGAATCAATTCCAATTACAAAAGATTCTCGAATTCCAATTAAGAATTCGACGGGTCCTTTAGGAACAGGCTTTCTAATTACGAATGTTTATGCATTTTACCATTTAATAACTCATAATCCGAAAAACGATTTGCAACTTGAAAATTTAAAACAGACTTTGAAAGTAATTAAAAACTATTATTTAATGGATGAAAACGAGAAAATTTCTAACCCAGATCCAGAAAGTAACATTATTTTGAATTTGAATTGGTACTTTCTCCATTCCAATTATTTTCCAGAAAGATCTATAATAATGAGTCTTGGGCAGTTTATTTGTGAAAATATATGTATAGCCAAAAACGCACCGCACCTAAAATCGGGTCAAATTATACTTGTTGAAGTTGACTCTGTAGTAATACGATTAGCTAAGCCTTATTTGGCCACTCCGGGAGCAACTGTTCATGGACATTATGGGGAAATCCTGTCTGAAGGAGATACTTTAATTACCTTTATATATGAAAAATCGAGATCTGGTGATATAACCCAGGGACTTCCAAAAGTCGAACAGGTGTTAGAAGTTCGTTCGATTGATTCAATATCGATGAATCTAGAAAAGAGGTTTGAGGGGTGGAACGAACGTATAACAAGAATTCTTGGAATTCCATGGGCATTCTTAATTTGTGCTGAGCTAACGATGGTGCAAAGTCGTATCTCTTTGGTTAATAAGATTCAAAAGGTTTATCGATCCCAGGGGGTGCAGATTCATAATAAGCATATAGAAATTATTGTACGTCAAATAACATCAAAGGTGTTGGTTTCGGAAGATGGAATGTCTAATGTTTTTTCACCCGGAGAATTAATTGGAGTGTTGCGAGCAGAACGGATGGGGCGCGTGTTGGAAGAAGCGGTTTGTTACCGGGCCCTCTTATTGGGAATAAGTCGAGCATCACTCAATACTCAAAGTTTCATATCTGAAGCCAGTTTTCAAGAAACTGCTAGAGTTTTAGCAAAAGCAGCTCTACGGGGTCGAATCGATTGGTTGCAAGGCCTGAAAGAGAACGTTGTTTTGGGTGGTATGATACCCGTTGGTACCGGATTGAAAGGATTAGCGAACCTACCCCAAGGCCCTTTTGAAAAAAAAACAATCTCTTCCGGGGGGAAGTGAGAGATATTTTATTTCACCGCCGAAAATTATTGGATTCGTGTCTTTGAAAGACTTTACATGATAGACGCCAACAATTCTTTAATTCTTTATAGGATTTAATCATTCTTAAAAGCGGATTACTCTTTCGAAAAGACTACTGTTCGGTCTATCTACGGATAATCTACGGTATAAGAGAAGGTTCCATCGGAACAAAACAATTAGTTATTTCATTTTAAGGTTCCTCTTTTTCAAAAAAAAAAGGGGGGGTTGGGGGGGAAATGACAAGAAGATATTCGAACATCGGCTTAGAAGAAATGCTGGGGGCAGGAGTTCATTTTGGCCATGGTACTAGGAAATGGAATCCCAAAATGGCACCTTATATCTCTGCAAAGCGTAACGGTATTCATATTCCAAATCTTACTAGAACTGCTCGTTTTTTATCCGAAGCCTGCGATTTGGTTTTTGATGCAGCAAGTAACGGAAAACAATTCTTGATTGTTGGGACCAAAACGAAAGCAGCTGATTCAGTAGCACGGGCTGCAGTAAGGGCCCGGTGCCATTGTGTTAATAAAAAATGGCTCGGCGGAATGCTAACGAATTGGTCCACTACAGAAACGAGACTTCAGAAGTTCAGGGACTTGAGAATGGAACAAAAAACGGGAAGACTCAACCGTCTTCCAAAAAGAGATGCGGCTATGGTGAAAAGACAATTATATCGCTTGCAAACATATCTGGGCGGGATTAAATATATGACAGGATTGCCCGATATTGTAATCATCGTTGATCAGCATGAAGAATATACGGCTCTGCGGGAGTGTATCACTCTGGGAATTCCAACAATTTCTTTAATCGATACAAATTGTGATCCTGATCTTGCCGATATTTCGATTCCAGGGAATGATGACGCTATATCTTCAATCCGCTTAATTCTTAACAAATTAGTATTCGCAATTTGTGAGGGCCGTTCTAGCTATCTAATAAGAAATCCTTGATTAAATTAATAATAAGATCAAAAGTTTTTACGTCAAAATCCGATCCATTTTTGGAATCGGTTACTATTTTCAAACGGTTAAACTTATAAATGGTTAACCAAGAACTGGTAATATTATGTGACTAGTTAGTATTAAAAAAAAAAGAGTTGGTAGAACAAATACCCGATTCCAGTAGACAAAGAGATGGTTGAATCAAAATAATTTTTTTTTAGTTCTATTTTTTTTGCAGAGGGCAATATGAATGTGCTATCATGTTCCATCAACCCATCTAAAGGGTTCTACGATATATCCGGTGTGGAAGTAGGCCAACATTTCTATTGGCAAATAGGTGGTTTCCAAGTCCACGGCCAAGTACTTATTACTTCTTGGGTTGTAATTGCTATCTTATTAGGTTCAGCTACGATAGCTGTTCGGAACCCACAAACCATTCCGACTGGGGGTCAGAATTTCTTCGAATATGTTCTTGAATTTATTCGAGATGTGAGTAAAACCCAAATTGGAGAAGAATATGGCCCTTGGGTTCCGTTTATTGGCACTATGTTTCTATTTATTTTTGTTTCTAATTGGTCAGGAGCTCTTTTACCTTGGAAAATCATAGAATTACCTCATGGAGAGTTAGCCGCACCAACGAATGATATAAATACGACTGTTGCTTTGGCTTTACTAACGTCCGTGGCATATTTCTATGCAGGTCTTACCAAAAAAGGATTAAGCTATTTCGGGAAATATATTCAACCAACCCCAATCCTTTTACCCATTAATATCTTAGAAGATTTCACAAAGCCATTATCACTTAGTTTTCGACTTTTCGGAAATATCTTAGCAGATGAATTAGTAATTGTTGTTCTTGTTTCTTTAGTACCTTCAGTGGTCCCCATCCCGGTCATGTTCCTTGGATTATTTACAAGTGGGATTCAAGCTCTTATTTTTGCAACTTTAGCTGCGGCTTATATAGGTGAATCCATGGAAGGAAATCATTGAACTAGTCGTTTTTTTTAGCTTAGCAAAAAGTAACGGATCAAGATGATTTTCTTAAGGAATACAAACGGACAAGGCTCTATATACAATCTATATACAATATAAATAGGAACAAAAAAACCATAAACGATACGATATTAGAGACTTGTAAAAAAACAAAAGGAAAGAGATCTAAATAAAAGGTCTTTTTCCTAAAGTTATCCTTTCATCACCTTAATATTCTACCTTTACTTGACAAATATTCATTATTTTTTTTTTTTTACATTGGGCAGCCAGTCGTCTTTTTCAAATCAAAATAGGAATACATGCGATTAACTAAAAAAAGGAGAAAAATTCGACTTTAGATTGACAGTAGATTGGATTGAACAATTGACCAAACGTTTTAATATTAATTCCAAAATTGCATAAAGTTCGATTAATTTACTAATGATATTTTGTTCATTCGCACTAACCATTTTCTTTGCACATTTACATTCTATGTCTATGTGGTCGAAATAATTCTATAAGGAATAACAAATTTACAAAAAGGGGATTCCTAAAAAAATGGATTGATTCTCGAATACGATGGAATCGAATGGTTTACGCGCTGGAAGAAAGACATGTATATATTAGATAGTGACTAGTTCTATATGAATAGATAGTGACTAGTTCTATATGAACTAGAAATCGATTTCCTTTGCGCTACTACCGTGTGTGCTTTCCAATAGAAGTCTTTTCGTCTCGTTGTGACTGTGAATTGGCTGAATAAAGAGATGAACTAAAGAAAAGATGGAAGAATTGAAATAACAGTCCATAACTAGAAGAACGAAAGTTCTATGGATTCACAAAGACTCTGTGGATAGAAAAGAACCAAAAAAAGAGATATCGAAGTAATTCCGCTGATTCAATAATAAACTTTAATTCGAAGTTGTTAGTTACTGCGCCTCGATGAATCTTCTCGCTGTAATAATTCAATATCGAAATTCGTTGCTTGATTGTATCATTAACCATTTCTTTTTGTTGGTACGAGGAACTTATCATGAATCCACTGATTTCTGCTGCTTCCGTTATTGCTGCTGGATTGGCTGTAGGGCTTGCTTCTATTGGACCTGGAGTTGGCCAAGGGACTGCTGCGGGACAAGCTGTCGAAGGTATCGCAAGACAGCCCGAGGCGGAGGGAAAAATAAGAGGTACTCTATTGCTTAGTCTAGCTTTTATGGAAGCGTTAACGATTTATGGATTGGTTGTAGCATTAGCACTTTTATTTGCGAATCCTTTTGTTTAATTTGAATTGTTTTATTTTATTGACTTGTACTTGTTTGCTTTTTCAAATTAGATCAAGATTTCACCCCTACAATTTCTTTTTTGTTGATAACATAACCTAAACCTACGGGACGGGCTGATTTGCGACTGAGGAATTAGCATACCGACTCGCTTTCATCCTTCCCGTTCGTAGTCCACTGGACTTCTTTTTCTTTTTATGAGGTGTTTCACCAGTTCAGACTTTCTAACTCAACTATTTTTTTGACTCGATTAAAAAAAAAAAGAATAAATAAAAAAGAGCGACAGAGTGGTAGAAAACGAACTCTGGTTTATTTTTAATCTATCTATAATATAAGAGGAGATTCCATGAAAAATGTAACCGATTCTTTCGTTTCTTTGGACTACTCGCCCTCTGCCGGGAGTTTCGGATTTAATACCGATATTTTAGCAACAAATCTAATAAATCTAAGTGTAGTGATTGGTGTAT